GTGAAAGACATGTATTCTTCAAAATAGATCGTTCTTTTTAGTTATTATCTATACTTATTTCGTGTATGTGGATAATTTTTTTAATATACTCTTTTTAATATACATTGTTTTTTTACTTTAACATATAAATATATAATAAACATACAAATATATATAATACAAATATATTTATATATACATGTATATGTGATATATATATATCACATATACGTATGCGCGCACATCACACATCACATATATAAATGACATGAGGGAAAAAAAATGGAAGAAAATAAGGGAAAATAAAAATTGATTAAGTCCAGAGTGCTATGTCCATAATTCAAAGTAAGGAGTATCATAAGATTTCTGATAAACATAAGTTTTTTTTATTGGGTTTCAATCCAATCAATCAGTTACACAACAAGTTAGGTAATTACTCCCTTCCCAAAATGAACTAGAATACCTAGGTATTTTTTTTAATTCGAATATAGATACTATGATCCATATTTGAATAAAAAAAGTACTCTTTTTTTGGTCTAACTCTTTTTCCTTACTATATATAGTATACTATATAATATATTTATTATACTATTATAGTATAATAAATATGTTTATTAATCACAAAAAAAAATCAGAATAATTAAGAATCTCAATATTTGACTTTTTTTCATATCTTTTTTTTTTTTCTTTTATTATTGTTCCTTTCTAAAAGGATAAAAAAGATAAGAATTGGTGAATCGAGAACAATTTGTAATTATAAGAAAAAAGAGTTTCTTTTCTTATGGAACATACATATCAATATGCGTGGATAATACCTTTTCTTCCACTTCCAGTTACTATGTCAATAGGATTTGGACTTCTACTTATTCCGACAGCAACAAAAAATATTCGTCGCATGTGGGCTTTTCCTAGTGTTTTACTCTTAAGTATAGCTATGGTGTTTTCAGCCAATCTGTCTATTCAACAAATAAATGGAAGTTTTATCTATCAATATCTATGGTCTTGGACCATCAATAATGATTTTTCCTTAGAGTTTGGATACTTGATCGATCCACTTACTTCTATTATGTCAATACTAATTACTACTGTTGGAATCATGGTTCTTATTTATAGTGACAAGTATATGTATCACGATCAAGGATATTTGAGATTTTTTGCTTATATGAGTTTTTTTAATACTTCTATGCTGGGATTAGTTACTAGTTCAAATTTGATACAAATTTATATTTTTTGGGAACTTGTGGGAATGTGTTCTTATTTATTAATAGGGTTTTGGTTCACACGACCAATTGCAGCAAGTGCTTGTCAAAAAGCTTTTGTAACTAATCGTGTAGGGGATTTTGGTTTATTGTTAGGAATCTTAGGTTTTTATTGGATAACAGGTAGTTTAGAATTTCGGTATTTGCTCGAAATAACTAATAACTTAATCCAAAATAATGGGGTCAATTCTTTATTTGCTACCTTGTGTGCTTCTTTATTATTCGTCGGTGCAGTTGCTAAATCCGCACAATTCCCCCTTCACGTATGGTTACCTGATGCTATGGAAGGACCCACTCCTATTTCGGCTCTTATACACGCTGCTACTATGGTAGCAGCAGGAATTTTTCTTGTAGCTCGGCTTCTTCCTCTTTTCATAGTCATACCTTATATAATGAATTTCATTTCTTTAATAGGTGTAATAACACTATTATTAGGGGCTACTTTGGCCCTTGCTCAAAGAGACATTAAAAAAAGCTTAGCCTATTCCACAATGTCTCAATTGGGTTATATTATGTTAGCTCTAGGTATAGGTTCTTATCGAGCTGCTTTATTCCATTTGATCACTCATGCCTATTCAAAAGCTTTATTGTTTTTGGGATCCGGATCTATTATTCATTCAATGGAACCTATTGTTGGATATTCACCAGATAAAAGTCAGAATATGGTTCTTATGGGTGGTTTAACAAGATATGTTCCAATTACAAGAACTACTTTTTTATTGGGTACACTTTCTCTTTGTGGTATTCCACCTCTTGCTTGTTTTTGGTCCAAAGATGACATTCTTAATGATAGTTGGTTGTATTCACCAATTTTCGCAGTAATAGCTTATTTCACAGCAGGATTAACCGCATTTTATATGTTTCGGGTATATTTACTTACCTTTGATGGGTATTTCCGCGTTCATTTTCAAAATTACAGTAGCACAAAAAATGGTTCCTTCTATTCCATATCTCTATGGGGAAAAGGAACTCCAAGAGGAGTCAATCCAAATTTACTTTTATCAACAATGAATAAAAAGGTTTCTTTTTTTGCAAAAGAAAGATCAAAAATTGATAATAATGTAAGAAATAGGATACGATACTTTAGTACTTACTTTGGAAATAAATACACTTCCATGTATCCTCACGAATCGGACAATACTATGCTATTTCCTCTTCTTGTATTAGTACTATTTACTTTGTTGGTTGGATCAATAGGAATTTCTTTTGATCAAGGAGTAATAGATTTTGATATATTATCGAAGTGGTTAACCCCATCAACAAATCTTTTACATTCAAGTTCTAATTATTCTGTAAATTTGAATGAATTTTTTACAAATGCAATTTTTTCGGTAAGTATAGCAATTTTCGGACTATTCATAGCATATATTTTATATGGATCCGCTTAT